TAATTTTCTGGTTTTGTGTGAAATAGAGATAGGCATATCTCGTCTTAAAAATGAATGAATCAATGAATGAAAGTGGAAGAAATGGGGTTTACCCCCATTTCTTTTTTATGGCGGACAAATCACTCCCTGAAAGGACCCCTTCCTTCTTATTAGTTCTATTTTTTATTAGTTCTATTTCTATTAGTATTTTTTTTTCTATATTCTTTTTTTTTTTTTGATTTGATTTATTTTTCTATATATTCGAATTTTATTATATAAAATATATATGATAATATAGAATGGATAATGATAATGGATTTTTTTATTGTATCGAATCGAATAGTGGTTAGACTGAAGGATTCATAAAAAGGAATGACGAATCAAAAAACTCTCTGGAATCATGAAAGTCGGAAAGATCCTTCGGATCTAATCATACTATTCGATTATATTGACAATTTTTTTAAAACTACTCATACTATGAGTATGATGGCAGTCGGACACGTATGCCCCCATCGTCTAGTGGTTCAGGACATCTCTCTTTCAAGGAGGCAGCGGGGATTCGACTTCCCCTGGGGGTAGGGTACTACAAAAGGAAGTTGATCATGGATTATCAATAATCCTAAAAAGAAATTGATTCTTCCTGGGTCGATGCCCGAGCGGTTAATGGGGACGGACTGTAAATTCGTTGGCAATATGTCTACGCTGGTTCAAATCCAGCTCGGCCCAAGAATTCGCTCATCCATCATGAGATGAAGATATTCGTCCTCCCGAAACGAAACAGCGGATCCATGAGAATATAAGAGTCCAATTTTTTGCTATATACCTCTTTGATCGATTTATTTGTTCCGAGAAATTTGGTAATGACCTCGATTCCTATCAAGATTTGTAAGTATAAATATAAAGTCTAAGGAAAAGCGAAAAAAAAAAGACTATTTCTTTCTTTATTGAAAGATTTATTATCAAGCGATTTGCAAATAAAAAAAGAATTACTAGTAATTCGTGTCGCTCTCACTAAAGTGCATATCCATGTGGATATCATTCGCGTCTTTGTTACAACACGAAGTTCTAAATATAAATAGAAAAGGTTTGATTGAAATCATAAAAATATGGATATTGTATACTTAATTTGTCGGGGATTGTAGTTCAATTGGTCAGAGCACCGCCCTGTCAAGGCGGAAGCTGCGGGTTCGAGCCCCGTCAGTCCCGACGGATCCAATAAATACATCAACTCCTCTCTCCATTTTCTGGGAAAAGTGAGATAATGAATAGAATATTGAATTTCATTCCTAAAACGAATTCTTATTTCTTTTTTCTTTCCTTTTTCCTTTCACATTTCTTTCTCATCAAACAAATAGAGAGATTTTCATTCCATTACTTCAATTAGTACCGATTGATGGGAGAGAGATATATGTGGATTAGTACTAGCACAATTATTGGTAACATCCTATTCCGGATTCCAAGAGATGCCGTACTAGGTCTGGTTTTTAAATCTCTCGCGTCTATCTAATGGAGTAGAGTACGATTCGGGAGCACCTACCAAAAAGTAATTTGTTTTTTGTACAATACAAAATGGAATTCTAGTTTGTTTATAGTTACCCCGATAAAATACTTTTTTTAGATTAAACCTATTTCCCTTTCTGGCTGCGATTTTGTGTCATCTCAATGACTAAGACTAACTAATTTCAATTTGAAACAATCTATCTCATTCAAATTGTACACTCAACTTTTAATAGATGCGTCCTAGTAGGAATCTAAGGATAGTAATAAAAGAAAGATCAAACAAAGATCCCGCCCCTTTTTATTTTAGCATTTTTTGTTATCGAGATAATGACTAATCCTTTTTTTCTTCTTATTTAATTAAACTAAAGGTGCTATGGAAGAAAGAACAAAGAAAACCTCAAATAATGAAATTTGATACAAAATTAGATCCTTAAAAAAGGGGAGTTTACGGTAGGTTATAGAAAAGAAAGAATGAAAAACAATGATAAATAAAAGAATTCTTGATTAGATCAGGAATTACTTTTTTGATTCAGTATGGATAAAAGATCTTCCTATATTATACTATTCAATTCGCGACGACGAATTGATTTGATATCTCGGATATTGTTATTCATGATATTGATCCGATTCAATATCATTGAGATGGAATTCATCCCCTTGAATTTACAGACGAAAAATTGATCATCTCTATGGGATTAAATCCCGAGTTATTGCGAAGTAAAAAAACAAAGAGATTATGGAAGTAAATATTCTCGCATTTATTGCTACTGCACTCTTCATTCTAGTTCCTACTGCTTTTTTACTTATAATATATGTAAAAACGGTCAGCCAAAATGATTAATCTGAATTAAACTTGACTTCTTAGTTCGTTATCAATGATTGAAAAAATCGAAAAAAAAAATATTCCAATTTCGCTTCTTAAATCTTAAATGAAATGAGCAGGCTAGAATCAAAAGTCTTCTACGAGATCGGATAATATGGTAGAAAGATTCATAGATTTCTTTCTACCATACTATTTATT